TTATTTGAAATGAATGAAATTCAATAAACAATTTACAAAAATCAAAATCAAAGCCTCCCAGAATATTTTATTTCAGGTATTCTATGGTTCTCAATTGTAAATTCCCGGTCATTGAGATTCACGGATAATTCAGATTAATATTTAGGGATAGATCTTACCTCTCTTTTTATTCCCTAAAACAAATTGAAATGATTGAAGTTTTTCTATTTGGAATCGTCTTAGGTCTAATTCCTATTACTTTAACAGGATTATTTGTAACTGCATATTTACAATACAGGCGCGGTGATCAGTTGGACCTTTGATTGAGTAACATTTCTTTTTTTGATTGACCTCCTACAAGGAGGAGGTCTAATTTAAGTTGCAATTAGACTTTGTTTTGTTAAGTTATTTCATTGTAATTCGACATAACATAAACGGAATCACGCTCTGTAGGATTTGAACCTACGACATCGGGTTTTGGAGACCCGCGTTCTACCGAACTGAACTAAGAGCGCTTTCTTATATCCTCTAACAGTAGATACGATTGTAAAGTGTAAAGAAAAGGATTTTTTTACCCCCGAGGGGTCTTGTGTACATGTACATATAGTATGTACAAACGAAAGATTATGTCCAAAATTTCCCGATCTTACTCAATGAATCCCTCGTAACTGTCCATAGGAGAAAGAATAGGTAGGGATGACAGGATTTGAACCTGTGACATTTTGTACCCAAAACAAACGCGCTACCAAGCTGCGCTACATCCCTTTTAAAAATTGTTGTACAGTGTCATTGTATAAAATACATGTCTTGTTTTCCACATCCTTCTTTTTTGCTCTACCCATCTATATAGGTAGAGAATGTTCTTGTCATTTTTTTAGGGAGCGGCAAAATTGAATCTGCTGGGTCATTGTACATATGCATTTTAGTTAGTAATTCCTAATTCTAATTTTATTTCAAGCAAAAACAAATGATCTTGAACTAAAATATCAGGTTATCTATGATCGATGTATTAGAATATCGAACTAGGACTATATATGTATTACAATATACAATACAAATAAAGAATTAAAATAAATAAGAAAAAAAATAGAAAATAAAAGAAGAAGGAGGATTTTCAATGCGAGATATAAAAACATATCTCTCAACGGCACCTGTGCTAACCACTCTATGGTTTGGGTCTTTAGCAGGTCTATTGATAGAAATTAATCGTTTATTTCCGGATGCCTTGTCATTCCCCTTTTTTTCATCCTGATTGAATTATTGTATTGATCTGTGAAGAAATGAAGAAGATTTGAGATACAATTCTACATAACATGGCTCCAATTTTGCTTCCTTTTTCTTTCCTATCCTAAAAAAAAAGAAAGAGAAAGAGTGTATCGAACCTCAGTCAAAATATAGTGAATCTACGATAGAATTTGGGGGAAAAGAAATGGAAATGTGGATCCAGTCTAGGGGCGACGAAATTTTAACATAGAAAGAATAAAATACTGAGATTAGGATAGGAATAATTCATAGTTAGAAAAAATTGTATTAATTAATTATTACGATATTCTTAATATTCTTCTATTAATGAATATGACTCTTTTTCTTTATAGTTATAGTAATTCATAGTAATTCTATTTTAGATTATAGTACTCCGAAGTCATTCGAATTCTAATAATTCGAAAAAGAAAATATTTAAAAATTCCATTTCTAGTTAGTAACTTTTATTAATATAGTCTAGATATAGAATATAGATTCTTTTTTTTTTTTATTTTGATTTGTTCGGATCAAAAAGAAAATGAAGAGAGTTCTAAAGTGAAGTCGATCCAAAATGAAAAGGAGGTTCATGGCCAAGGGTAAAGATATCAGAATTATAGTGATTTTAGAATGTACCTGTTGTGTTCGAAAGGGTGTCAATAAAGAATCGCCGGGCATTTCTAGATATATTACTCAAAAGAATCGACACAATACACCCAATCGACTAGAATTTAGAAAATTTTGTCGCTATTGTCAAAAGTATACGATTCATGGGGAAATAAAGAAATAGGTGGAACGGAATGTGTGTGTGATTTTTCCAAGTAGCGGGAAGAGTAAGAGCTTTACATCTTAACATATACAAACCAAATCCTATTTTGGTCGAATCTTAAATGAATAAGAAAAAAAGAGAATTCTATTTTATAGATTCTTTTATATAGAAGGAATAAACAAACAAGGAATAAGCAAACCATGGATAAATCCAAACAACCTTTTCGTAAATCCAAGCGATCTTTTCGTAGGCGTTTACCCCCAATTGGATCGGGGGATCGAATCGATTATAGAAACATGAGTTTAATTAGTCGATTTCTTAGTGAACAAGGAAAAATCTTATCTAGACGGACGAATAGGTTGACCTTGAAACAACAACGATTAATTACTCTTGCTATAAAACAAGCTCGTATTTTATCTTTGTTACCTTTTCGTAATAATGAGAAACAATTGGAGAGAGTGGAGTCGATCCCTAGAACTACTGGTCCTAGAATCAAAAATAAATAGATATACTCCTCAAAACTCCAATCGGAACTCAAGCTTATATTAATTTTTTGCTCGAAAAAACTAGAATCCAGATTTGATTCTTGTATTATAAAAAAGGAAAAATGGGAAAGAAATCTTTTTTTATTGAAAAATGTTCGTTTATTCCTACTACTCAAATCTTAATTTCTTTTTCTTCTATCTTCCCGGAGTCCTTTCTCCGGGAAATCCTGTTTCAATCATTCTTGTTTCATGTATAATAGATTCTATTAAGATTCTTTTATTCCTTTATTTGATTTGTATTTTTTTTTTATTTTTGATTGATGATTTTATTTGAAATAATATCAAAACAATTCTTATTTGATAGGGCTATTTGCGCAAGTATTTTACGATTCAGAAGCAATTGTCTCTTGTACAGATTGTTGATGAATAGGCTATAACTATAGAATAGCCTATCCTCACGAGTTACCGCATTTATCCGAGTGATCCACAAACGACGAAAATCTCTCTTTTTCCTGCTCCTATCTCGATGAGAGGAAACCAAAGCTCTCATTCTTTGTTGAGTAGTCGTTCGAGTAAGTCTTGAATGAGCCCCTATAAAGGTTGATGCAAATAAACGAATCTTTTTTCGACGTCTCCGAGCTGTATATCCTCGTTTAACTCTGGTCATTGAATCAAATGAAACTTTCTTGAATAACTAATTGATTTCTCTTCTTTCAGCCATCCTTTTCTTCCGGTCAATTAATAACAAAACGGATTCTTCCAATATATAAAATATAAATTCCAATGGCTTTTGCGACTATGACCTTCCCGACCACGATTTTTTCTTTCTTCAAGGTATCTCGCCTGGAAATAAGAAATTCGACTGCTACTAAATAAAAAAGAATAGTGGGTTTCCTCGTTTCTATGGCAACTTCTAAAACGGTGAGGCCCTCTCTATACACCGGAGCCTCTTCTTTCATTTCATTTTATTGTGAACTTGTATAGTTCACACTCTTTGGCTCTACCCATCCATTTTTCAATTAGAATTCTTTTTTTAATTCTAATTAGAAAGTAATAGTCCTTTTCACAAAAAAAGCTATCCATACAGTGACGGCATTTAATTCTGAAAGTTCGCTAGGTAGCTGACCCTGTTAGTCCGTTTTTTCAAGAAAAGGAATAGGAGCATAACCTTTTTCCTCCGCTTAATGGATAACTATTTGTTACCAATGGAGAATTCCTTCTCATCTCAAACGGAGTGATTGGATTTGCACCAATAGAAACCATAAATTCATAACATAATTAAGTAGATGATAGATCTTCATTTTTAGATACTAGTAAATGAAATGGCCGTCTTCCACTCTATCTATCCTAATTCATTGATAGTGGTCGTTGATACTTTTGCATTTCTTCAAACTCATCATAATCTGAACTGAACGAGTCGCACATACACCCTAGTACATGTTCCTCGACGCTGAGGACATCCTCGAAGAGCGGGAGATTTCGTGACATTTCTTATTGGCTGTCTTGCGTTTCTAATAAGTTGTTTAATGGTTGGCATGGCGTGTCTATAGAATCTCATTCTAGATAGAATAGAGCGGTTGGCTTAGATCGATCTTAACCTGATGGTTGATGATTATGAATGATTTCTATTCACACGGAAATTTCGAATTTTTAAACGGAATTCGTATATTTATATGGAATCCCTAGTATTTTCATTTTCGATCGCTACAAGATCAACGATGCCATGAGTTTGGGCTTCTGTTGCTGACATAAAAACATCCCTTTCCATATCTTCGGATATAACCCATAAAGGGTTGCCCGTTCTTTGTACATAAACTTTTGTGAGAGTTTCGCGAAGCTTCAATAGTTCTTCTGCTTCCAGGATAAAATCCCCTGCTTGTGCCTCGTAAAAAGAACTAGCAGGTTGGTGAATCATAACCCTGATGATATTGATATAACATCATGAATGGTTCTTCTATCTATATATCGCACGATTGGGTTAAAGTAAGGGGTAATCAAAATAACAATAAAAAATAGAATTAAACAACCGTACGGGCATCTTTTGTACATTGCATACGGCTCTGCAATGGAATTTATTTTTTCGATAGAATTTCTTCTATCGAAAAGAAGAAAAAGAACCCATCCGATCCAAATCGTTAAATGATCCATTTACCACCCTTCCTTTCGTAGTAGTAAAAAAGATACTATGATGGTTCTGTTGCTTTATATGTTTATCTATTTATCTCATCTGTGGTTTAGCAATCCCAAAGTTTCTTTTTGATATGATCCAAGAAGGAGAAAATGATTTTTTCCATTTTTTTTACTCTTTCTCTCATAACATAAAAATAAGAAAGATACTTCTGGTGTGGAAGAATAATGGTTTGTGACGCTGAAATTGACTCTTGCTTGACACATAAAATCAACTTGGGAATAACCCTTCTTTCATACTACTATCTCGATACAAAATCTCATGTTAGAAAAAAAACACTAATGGTTTGTTCATATCGAACTCGGAGTGCCATGCTATTATTACTTATTCTTTATTTGATTCATATTCGATACAGCGAAGGCATAGTATTTTTTTTCTCAAATAAAAAAACTCATTGGCGCCAAGCGTGAGGGAATGCTAGACGTTTGGTAATTTCTCCTCCAACCAGAATGAAAGATCCCATTGAAGCGGCTAATCCCATACATACTGTATGTACATCCGGTGACACAAATTGCATAGTATCATAAATGGCTATTCCTGGTATTACCCATCCGCCTGGAGAATTTATAAACAAATAAAGATCCCTAGTATCATCTTCTATGCTTAGATATACCATGAGACCAACAAGTTGATTCGATATCTCGCTATCAACCTCTTGACCTAAAAAAAGTAATCTTTCTCGATGAAGTCGGTTGATTAGGGCAAAATTGTATCCCTGAGGAACCGTACGTGCACCTTTGGATGCATACGGTTCGAAAGAATTGCGAAAAAAAAATCAATGTATTGATTCCAGTCCTATTTCTTTTTTTTTTTAACATGAGTTTTGCCATCCTTCCCCTTCCCTATATTCTATAATGTAGAAAATCAAAAAGAATTTTATGAACTTATTGAACTAACTTCTCATTGATGTATTGTTTCATCGAAATTCAAATTACGATGTAATTTTCTTGTTCCTGAATGGACCCTTTCAATTCTTTTAGGTTCTTGTTCTACTCCGGGGGAAGATTTGCCCGAATTCCATTTGCGCATATAGGTCAAATGATTCCAGTACCACTTCTTTTTTTTTTCAATTGTTTCATAACTTTCCCCAAAATATTCGATGTATTAATAATACTACTCCATTGGTAGGCAGTTTTATACTATACCTATAGTAAATATAGTAATAGTCTATGATACAAGTGGTAATCGTGTAATCATCATATATTCTACATAATAGATTATATTAGAATATTCTATTCTAGTTCTATTATAGTAAGTTATATTATATTCTATTTCATTATTAATTTCTATTGAATTATTAATGAATTTCATAATTTATTAATACTTTAATTCAATTTATATTTTATTTTTATATTCTTTATTTAATATTTCTTATTTATATTACTACATTTACACTCCCATTCTATTACTTTTACTCTTACCATTTCCAATTTGGTATTCTCTGAACGGAGCCTGGATACTTTATCAGTCCAAGTAAACCATCAATTATTTGAATTGATAATATTCATCCCCAATAGAAATTATTGTGCTTCACGCTCCGAATTATTGATTGTTCAATCAATACAAGATTGAATATATATTTATTGGATTGGGCGAAATAGAGAATACTCGATCGGGGGAGATAATGGGGAAATACCATATGACCCATATGTCTGACAAGTCGCACTATACGTCAACCCAAGCTGCATCTTCCTCTCCAGGATTCCGAAAAGGTACTTTTGGAACACCAATGGGCATTAAGATAAAGAAAAAATGAAGTACTATACTTTACTTTAATATGGAAACGTAACAATGGGTTTTATTGTCTTCATCATTTTTTCTCTTTCTTTTTCTTTTCTATTTTTATTTCTTTTTCTTTTCTATTTTTATATATTTTATATCTTATATATATAATATTAGTATTAGTAGTATTAGCATATTTCTATATTCTAAATTTCTATATTCTAAATTCTAATAGAATCTATTCTATATATTATAGAAAATAGAACTTAATATTATTAATATTATTAGATATAATATTATTAGATAGATAGATTATTATCTAGATAGAATTAGAGTATATATTAAGTATATAGATTCTAATTTAGAATATTAGTATATACTTTATATATAGGAATATAGGACTGGAAGGTTCATAGAGGAAGACAGAATGAATAAAGAAAAATTGTAACGAACGGGATCGATCGGATCAGCCGATTGTTCGAATGATTTCGAATTATAAAAAGTATCTATGCAGCATTCTTTTTCCCTTAAAATCCTCCCATTGCGTATTGGTACTTATCGAGTATAGAATAAGATCTGTTTCTCTTTGTTCTTCTAAATAGAAATAAATAGAATTGTTCCCTTCTCTTTCTATTTTCAAATTCTTTCTATTCTATTTCATTAAAAATAAAAGAAGGGAATACAAATAAATATAAATCTTTTCCTATACAAAATCTACCGAACAGGTGAAATACACGGTCTAGTCTTTTCCAATGCGATAAAGTTACATAATGTTTATTTCTTTTTCAGAAAGGGGTATTTACATGGGTTTGCCTTGGTATCGTGTTCATACTGTTGTATTGAATGATCCCGGTCGATTACTTTCTGTCCATATAATGCATACAGCTCTAGTTTCTGGTTGGGCCGGCTCGATGGCTCTATATGAATTAGCGGTTTTTGATCCCTCTGACCCTGTTCTTGATCCAATGTGGAGACAAGGCATGTTCGTTATACCCTTCATGACTCGTTTAGGAATAACCAATTCGTGGGGGGGTTGGAGTATCTCGGGAGGAACTATAACGAATCCGGGCATTTGGAGTTATGAAGGCGTGGCAGGGGCACATATTTTGTTTTCTGGCTTGTGCTTCTTGGCAGCTATCTGGCATTGGGTGTATTGGGACCTAGAAATATTCTGTGATGAACGTACGGGAAAACCTTCTTTGGATTTGCCCAAGATCTTTGGAATTCATTTATTTCTCTCAGGAGTCGCTTGCTTTGGCTTTGGTGCATTTCATGTAACAGGCTTATATGGTCCTGGAATATGGGTGTCTGATCCTTATGGACTAACTGGAAAAGTACAATCTGTAAATCCAGCGTGGGGTGCGGAAGGTTTTGATCCTTTTGTTCCGGGGGGAATAGCTTCTCATCATATTGCAGCAGGTACATTGGGCATATTAGCGGGTTTATTTCATCTTAGTGTCCGTCCGCCTCAACGTCTATACAAAGGATTACGCATGGGTAATATTGAAACTGTGCTTTCCAGTAGTATTGCTGCTGTTTTTTTTGCAGCTTTCGTTGTTGCTGGAACTATGTGGTATGGTTCAGCAACTACCCCAATCGAATTATTTGGCCCCACTCGTTATCAGTGGGATCAGGGGTACTTCCAGCAAGAAATATATCGAAGAGTTGGGGCCGGACTAGCCGAAAATCTGAGCTTGTCAGAAGCTTGGTCTAAAATTCCCGAAAAATTAGCTTTTTACGATTACATTGGTAATAATCCGGCGAAAGGGGGATTATTCAGAGCAGGTTCAATGGATAACGGGGATGGAATAGCTGTTGGGTGGTTAGGGCACCCCATATTTAGAGATAAAGAAGGGCGCGAACTCTTTGTACGTCGTATGCCTACCTTTTTTGAAACATTTCCGGTAGTTTTGGTAGATGGAGACGGAATTGTAAGGGCCGATGTTCCTTTTAGAAGGGCAGAATCCAAGTATAGTGTTGAACAAGTAGGGGTAACTGTTGAATTCTATGGTGGCGAACTCAATGGAGTCATTTATAGCGATCCTGCTACTGTAAAAAAATATGCTAGACGTGCCCAATTAGGTGAAATTTTTGAATTAGACCGGGCTACTTTGAAATCTGATGGTGTTTTTCGTAGCAGTCCAAGGGGTTGGTTCACTTTTGGGCATGCTACGTTTGCTTTGCTCTTCTTTTTCGGACACATTTGGCACGGCGCCAGAACCTTGTTCAGAGATGTTTTTGCCGGTATTGATCCAGATTTGGATGCTCAAGTGGAATTTGGAGCATTCCAAAAACTTGGAGATCCAACTACAAGGAAACAAGTAGTCTGATACAAAATTCCTTTGCCATCTTTTGTCTCTATTTTTTTTATTTTATTCTAGTATTTAGAGTATATAAATTTAGATTTCTATTCTATTTATATATAGTATTTAGCTATTTAGTATTTTTAATTTGTTAATTTCTATAATTAAGCTAGAATTTCTCTTTTCTATATTAATTGAATCTATTATCTATTTCATATTCAATATTTCCTAATTTCCTAATATATTAATTGAATTATATATTAATATAATTAGTAATCTAATATACTAATACTAAATAGATAAATAGATATAAATAGAATAATATATTCTATTAGACTATTAGAATAATATATAGAAATAGTTAGAAATAGAATAAGAATAATACAATATCAATATAGAAGAAATAGAATGAATAAGATATGACTATATCTATATCATAGTATATATACATACTCTATAGATAGTAATAGTAAATTGTAAATCTCAATTTAGAATTTCTTTAGTAAATGATCCAAAATGAATAGGTGTGGAAGCTATAATTGTAAACCACGATCGAATCTATGGAAGCATTGGTTTATACATTCCTCTTAGTTTCAACTTTAGGGATAATTTTTTTCGCTATCTTTTTTCGAGAACCACCTAAAGTTCCAACTAAAAAAATGAAATGATTTTTCATTATTTCCATTGAAGTAATGAGCCCCATATGAATATTGGGGCTCATTACTTCAACTAGTCCCCATGTTCTTCGAAGGGATCTCTTAATTTTTGAGAGGGTTGCCCAAAAGCGGTATATAAGGCATACCCAGTAAAGCTTACAAGTAATCCGGATATGGAGATGGCGACTAGGGTTGCTGTTTCCATTTTTTCGATAATTTCAAGATCACAAAGGATCACGATAATGTCGTTTATTTACAACTACAACGGAATGGTATACAAAGTCAACATATTTCAACCCATGATGAAAGAGGATTTATGGCTACAAAAACCGTTGAGAGTAGTTCTAGTTCTAGTTCTAGATCTGGGCCAAGACGAACTGGCGTAGGGAGTTTATTGAAACCATTGAATTCGGAATATGGAAAAGTAGCTCCAGGGTGGGGGACTACACCACTTATGGGAGTTGCAATGGCTCTATTTGCAATATTTCTATCTATTATTTTAGAAATTTATAATTCATCTGTTTTACTGGATGGAATTTCAATTAATTAGTTCCTAAAAACTAGGAAGTCCTAGTTTTTCAATCAAAAAATATTATTTTACTTATACTTACTTATTATTTTACTTATACTTACTTAATGCTTAAAATACTTAATACTTCAACTTAATATTACCTAAGACTTGGATTTCATTCTGGTAGTTCGATCGTGAAATTTATTTGTTTCGATATTTCATTTCCGGAATATGAGCGTGTGACTTGTTATAATTGATCCTATTGATAATACAGAGAATGAACCTGTCATCTCTATCAAGATGATTCTACCTCGTCAGATATTTATTCTAGTCTCTGGAGCACGGACTATATAGAATAGATCAAGAAAAGAAATATTTGAACTATGATTCATACCTATTATTCAGACCTCGCAACCGGATAAAAAAAAAATGGGAATAGGTCTTTTCTAAATCAAACAATTTTTTCCTTCATACTTCTTTTGACCAAAAGAAACCTTTTTCTCTATATTTTGTTGAGTTATTACATTCATTGAAGAAGTGATGATCAAATGGTTTTTACTCAGAAAACCTTTGAGTTCAGCTTTGGCTTTCTTAAATCATCGTGGTTCTAGTATGAATCTGAGGTTTCAATTGATTCATAGGGTCTCAACAAGAGAATTCCTATCAAACAAAAAAAAGATAGGGAAGAGAAGATTCAAGAGGCCTGTCACGATTAACATAAAGAAAGATGGATGAGCCAACTTGAGATTGTATTTCTTGGCATTATCATCACAAAGAAGAGATTCCGGATTTTTCTTACTTCGTATCTTTGGGTCAAATCGAGTCAAGTGGCTAAGCCACAAGAAGTTTGAAACTCTCTATTCCATATCCGTTGAACCCAGTATTTGTGTGTTTCGGCTTGAGCCGTACGAGATGAAATTCTCATATACGGCTCTCAGAGGGGGAGTCTTTCTTGGGTTACCTATCTCAATAAAGTATATGATTGGTTCGAGGAACGTCTCGAGATTCAAGCGATTGCAGATGATATAACTAGTAAATATGTTCCTCCTCATGTCAACATATTTTATTGTCTAGGGGGGATTACGCTTACTTGTTTTTTAGTACAAGTAGCTACGGGTTTTGCTATGACCTTTTACTATCGTCCAACTGTTACAGAGGCTTTTTCCTCTGTTCAATACATAATGACTGAGGCCAACTTTGGTTGGTTAATTCGATCAGTTCATCGATGGTCAGCAAGTATGATGGTTCTAATGATGATCTTGCACGTATTTCGTGTGTATCTTACAGGTGGGTTTAAAAAACCCCGCGAATTAACTTGGGTTACAGGGGTGGTTCTGGCTGTATTGACCGCATCTTTTGGCGTAACTGGTTATTCCTTACCTCGGGACCAAATTGGCTATTGGGCAGTAAAAATTGTAACAGGCGTGCCTGAAGCTATTCCTATAATAGGATCACCCTTGGTAGAATTATTACGTGGAAGTGCTAGTGTGGGCCAGTCCACTTTGACTCGTTTTTATAGTTTACATACTTTTGTATTGCCTCTTCTTACTGCCGTATTTATGTTAATGCACTTTTCAATGATACGTAAGCAAGGTATTTCGGGTCCTTTATAGAGAAGGCAGATCATAGATATTTGTAATTTATAATATCGGGGAGGAACAAGAGTCTTTCATTGCTACAAATATGGATTATTGAAAAATAAGGCATGTTATTTGGATACCTCTATTCAACTCTGAAGTATTGTTTATTTGATACGAATCGAATAGTTGAAGTATATTTTCCTAAAAGAGGATGGATTATGGGAGTGTGTGACTTGAACTATTGATTGGTCCATGCAGATATATGATTTTATCCGCCACGTTGGAATTCACAACCTAACGTGTCTCCACATCCAACCATCACGTCAGTCCTTTTATGTAGCATAGGATATAGGCCGGTTCGCTTGAGGAGAATATTTTCTATGATCATACCCGAATCATGTCATGCATGAACAGGCTCCGTAAGATCCCTAGAATAGAATGATCCAATGTTCTATTTATTCCACTTTTTTTTTTCTTTTTCTTTTTTTTTAGTAATTTTCTTATAATTAATTGATAGTATTAATATGAAATATTAATTTGATAGTAATCTTATTAAGTTTTTTATAGTATGTAGATGCATTCATTTCCTCTGCATCGACACTGAATCTATGATACTATTGGAGTTAAATAAGGGATCTAAGGAAGAACGGGGGCTATACTTTATTAGTAACAAGTAAAAATTTTGTATTTTTGTATGTAATACAATCGAGATGTTGTGGGGATAAATACCAACCAAAAGACATGAGACAATCCAAAAAGCACTTGATCATGATCAAATTTGTAAGCCTACTTGGATATTGAGCATTTCCTTGTTGTCAGAACTGAATTCTTTGCAATGAATAATGAATCGTTGAAACTCGGGGAAATGGAATTTGATAAATCTTTTCTTACATAGAGTCATTCTACATTATATATGTAGATATGTATGAAATATAGATCTTCTATGGACCTATTTATGTTCTATGGATCTATTTCTGTGATTCTTTTGATTCTTGCTCGAGCCGGATGATAAAAAATTATCATGTCCGGTTCCTTTGGGGGATGAATCCACAAGAATTCACCTATCCAAATAACAAAGAAACCTGATTTGAATGATCCTGTATTAAGAGCTAAATTGGCTAAAGGGATGGGACATAATTATTATGGAGAACCTGCATGGCCCAATGATCTTTTATATATTTTTCCAGTAGTAATTCTAGGCACTATTGCATGTAATGTGGGCTTAGCAGTTCTAGAGCCGTCAATGATCGGTGAACCGGCGGATCCGTTTGCAACTCCGTTGGAAATATTACCCGAATGGTACTTCTTTCCCGTATTTCAAATACTTCGCACAGTACCCAATAAGTTATTGGGTGTTCTTTTAATGGTTTCAGTACCAATAGGATTATTGACAGTACCTTTTTTGGAGAATGTCAATAAATTCCAAAATCCATTTCGTCGTCCAGTAGCTACAACAGTCTTTTTGATCGGTACCGCAGTAGCTCTTTGGTTAGGTATTGGAGCAACTTTACCTATTGAGAAATCCCTAACTTTAGGTCTTTTTCAAATTGATTAAACCGTGAAATACCACGACATAGGTATCTAAGGAAGATCCCCTTCTGGATCTTCCCTAGATACATCAATCTTATTATGATCTATTCTGCAAATATATGGATCGTGTCGGAGATTAAAAACTTATTCTATTCTTTTTTATTTCTAAAAACTAAAAAAAGAAAAAATTCCAATGGATTTAAAATGAAAACTTTTTCTTAGGTAAATTGATTGCAAAATGCTTCTGTAGAGTGCCCAATATCTGTTTTACATCTTCTATGCGAAAATATTCCATTTTCATAAGATCTTCTTGACTGTGACTCAAAAGGTCCAATAATGTATGTATATTGGACCTTTTGAGACAATTATAGGTCCTGGAAGACAATTCTGATTGGTCAATAAAAATACATGTCAATGGAATTCCTTTTTTGTTTTTCTTGAGATTAGTGAATCTGTCTTGAAAGGAAAAAAGGGGTAGATTCCATCTGTTTTCATTTTCCTCGAAATTCATGTCCTTTTCCTCTGCATGTAGAAAAGGAATCAATAAATCAATCAAATTACGAGAAGCCTCATAAAGTGCTTCTTTAGGAGTTAAACTTCCATTCGTCCATATTTCTAGAAAGAGTATCTCTTGTTTTTCATCCCCATTCCCATAAGAATGAATACTATGATTCGCATTTCGAACAGGCATAGATACAATATCTATAGGATAACTTCCATCGTGAGAGTCGTTTGTGGATTTCATACGATATCCGCGATCTCTCTTGATTTGTAATTCAATACACAAATCAATTGGTTCTGTCAGGTTAGCTATATGCTGTGTCGTGTCAACTATTTCTACAGAAGGTGGTGAGATGATATCTTGAGCTGTTATGTATTTTGGACCCCTGACGCAAATGGATGCGTCCCTAACTCCATAGAGATTACTTCTCAATACAATCTCTTTCAAATTTATTAAAATCTCATGTACTGATTCTTCAATACCTGCTATCGTAGAATATTCATGCAGCACATTCTCAGATGTTGCACGTGTGATACATGTTCCTTCTATTTCTCCAAGTAAAGCCCTTCGCATGGCGATACCTATGGTATCGGCTTGACCTTTCATAAGCGGGGACAAAACGAAACGACCATAATAAAGACGCTTGCTGTCTACTCTTGATTCAACACATTTCCACTGTAGTGTTCGAGTGGATCCTGCTACTTCTTCTCGAACCATACTCTTATTTTTCTTTTATTTATGATTATTGGATCAGATCATTGAATCATTTATTTCTCTTGAAATCTCTTGAATTCTTATTTCTACACACGTCTTTTTTTAGGGGGGCGACATCCATTATGCGGCATAGGTGTTACATCACGTACGAAACTTAATAGCATCCCATTTCTACGAATGGCTCGTAATGCCGCATCTCTTCCGAGACCTGGACCCTTTATCATAACTTCTGCTCGTTGCATACCTTGATCAACTAATGTACGAATAGCATTAAATGCCGCGGCTTGAGCAGCATAGGGTGTTCCTTTTCTTGTGCCTCTGAATCCAGAAGTACCTGCGGAAGCCCAAGAAACCACCCGACCTCGTACGTCTGTAACAGTTACAATAGTATTGTTGAAACTCGCTTGAACATGAATAACTCCTTTTGGTATTCTACGTTCATTCTTATTTGAACCAATACGTGCATTCTTACGTAAACCAATTTTTGCTATAGGTTTTGTCATATTTTATTAGATCATATTCATAAGAATAAAAGAAAAAGAAAGAAGAATCAGAAATCTACATAAAGATACGGATACAGGAATATCCATTTCATATGAAAACGAATCCTTTCTTCTTTCTTTTTACATGTACATGTTACATGTACATGGGTTTTTCTTTTAAAAAGTTCTTGATTTAGAACTTGAGAAGGATTACCCCTGTCTCTGTTTATGTCTCGGATTGGAACAAATGACTCTAATTCGCCCCCGCCTACGAATCAAGCGACATTTTTCACAAATTTTACGAACAGAAGCCCTTATTTTCATATTTATCATTCCTTACTTTCATTATGAATCTATTTTTTTTTGGAAACAAAAATCAGTTTATTACATTTTTGAACTTCGAATTATATCCCTACGAAAAGGATGTTTAAAAGAATGATCTAATCGTTTGAATCTTTTTTGCGAAGTCTATAAATTATACGTCCCCTGGTTGAATCATAACGACTCATTTCGATTTTGACTCTATCTCCGGGTAGTATACGTATAAAACTGCGCCGGATTCTTCCTGAAATATAACCTAGAATTAGATCTTCATTATCTAACTGAACTCGGAACATGCCGTTGGGAAGTGATTCAGTAATTAAACCCTCATGAATTAATTTTTGTTCTTTCATTCCAGGGAACCCCCTTTAAGTATCAACTAATAGAGGAAGAGTTCTATAATTCACTTCTCCTCTCTATTTTACAAAGAGTAAGTTCGAGAGAAAATTAGGGTATCCAGGAGAATCACCATATATAACACAAAATTTCTCCTCCAATTTTTTCTAGTCGAGCTTCTCGATCTGTCATTATACCTCGAGAAGTAGAAAGAATTACAATTCCCATTCCGCCTAAAATCTTAGGAATTCGTTGATAGTTGGAATAGATTCGTAGACCGGGTCGGCTGATACGCTTTAAAATTATTTTATTCCCTTTCCTATTCTTTCTATGTCGTAAGGTTAAAACCAAGAAATTTTTTTGACTTTCTTGATGTTTTCGAACATTTTCAATAAAACCTTCTCGTAAAAGTATTTTCACAATGTTTTTAGTGATATTAGTAGATACTATTTGAACTCTTCCCTTTTGATCTATGTCAGCATTTCTTATAGAAGTTAATATATCGGCAATAATGTCTCTACCCATGACGAACTATAGTTATTGGTGCCTCCTAATTTTGATATAATCAACATGCTTCTTTTTTGTTTTATTTTTTATTGAATTTTTTTTTGAAATTCTTAAATTATAAAAAATTCTTAGAAATTTAAAGTATATGCATGAGACACAATCTATTCTATTAATAGGATCTGTTTCAGATATTTGAATATTATAAGTTCTAAATATAAATATTCCATATATAGATTATAGATAGGATATATCCTATCTATAATACTTCGGGTGCTAATGAAACTATTTTAGTAAAATTCAATTGTCGCAATTCTCGAGCAATCGCACCAAAAATTCGAGTTCCTTTTGGATTTCCTTCTTGATCAATGATAACCGCTGCATTGTCATCATATCGTATTCTCATGCCATTATCACGTTTGAGTTCTTTACACGTGCGTACAATCACAGCTCTAATTATTTCTGATCTTTCTATAGGCATGTTGGGCACTGCTTCTTTGATTACAGCAACAATAACATCGCCAATATGAGCATATCGGTGATTACCAGTTCCTATGATTCGAATACACATCAATTCTTGAGCTCCACTGTTATCCGCTACATTCAAAAGGGTCTGAGGTTGAATCATATCATTTTTATTTGAATCTCTTATTTTAATTCAAGGGATAATGGAAAAAAGAAATATTGTCTGTCTAGAGATAAAGAAATCCGTGGTTGTTTTTTCGTTCTCAATACTCCTTCTTCTTTTACTTTTGTTTACCTATCCTGAAATAACAAATTGAGTTCGTATAGGCATTTTGCATGCAGCTATTTCCATAGCAGCTTTGGCTACAGTTTCTGATACTCCACTCATTTCATAAAGTATTCGGCCCGGTTTAACAACAGATACCCAATATTCGGGGGATCCCTTGCCCGAACCCATACGTGTTTCTGTAGGTCTTACAGTAACAGGTTTGTCGGGAAAGATACGTACCCATATCTTTCCACCACGACGCGCATATCGTGTCATTGCTCTTCGCCCTGCTTCTATTTGTCTAGCCGTGATCCAAGCAGGTTCAAGTGCCTGAAGAGCGTATCTGCCAAAACAAATATGATTGCCTCGGCAAGATATTCCTTTCATTCTACCTCTATGTTGTTTACGAAATCTGGTTCTTTTGGGGTTATAGTTGATGGTTATTTCTGAATTCCATCTCTACTGCAAAGCCGGACATGAGAGTTTCTTCTCATCCAGCTCCTCGCGAATGAAATGATTCAATAATAATAATATTACATATACACATGTATTTCATTCTAAGAAAGAATATACTAATTTTTTTTATATTGAATTTGTTACATAGGTAGCTGTATATATAACTAGGCGTGTTTGTTTATATATAATGCTTCTTTCTTTTATCAAAATTTCTAAAGTATTTTACTTTACCTCTATTGAATCACGCCAACAGTCATCCAATAAATGAAATTCTTAAATTAAATAAAAATAAAGAAAGGTTTCGCGGGCGAATATTGACTCTTTCCTCCTTCATTTGTAGGGTCAATTCATGACCATTTAGAAGAAATCCATTTTTTATTGGTTCATTCCGCCATCCTACCCAATGAATCATTAGGATTGATTCGTTTTCAAGAAAATCCTATGTAATCACAGGTTCCATCGTTCCCATAGCTTCTCTATTAATGCTTAGGCCTGAACTCTGCAATGGAGCTCTTAACAAAATCTGTTATTTGTTTCCGAGTCAATCTCCTCAGTTTTTATTAACCCGAAGCTCAATTAAATTATTCTCTATTTTTTATTATTTCTATTATCTATTTTTCTATCTTTGATATCTTATTATTTCTTTATCTATCTTCTTTTTCTATCTTATTACATACATAATAGACTGACTATATTATCCATATTGATTAGATTATTATTTTAATTTAATTTCTTTTATTATATTTCTTATATTTTCTTCTATGTTTCTATTTTATTTCTATTTTTTATTTGTATATTTCTTATTCTATTGTAATATTGTAATTGTATATTTTGTATTTTTATTTGATGTTGATGCTTTATAACACTGCTTTTTTATGGGGTAATTCTTCATAAACCATACATATGGGAATCATATATCATTGAGATCTTTATTCTCTCTTTCTATCATCCTTACATTTTTCCACATCCCTTTTTTTTCACAATTCATAATCAGATTTATTTTTTATGAAAAGAATTTCAGTTGCTACAACTATATGATTGATTCAGTCATATAGTGACTGTTTCTTGGGATCTCGACAATACGAAGCAATAAGTTGGTTATTAGTTTTGAGTTTCTTTAGTTTTTATAGTGGGGTCAGCGTTTTTTTTCAATCTCAATTCTCAACTCTAAAGAAAAAACTAACGAGTCACACACTGAGCATAGCAATTATACTAAAATCTAAATTAAATTAAAGGGTAAATCAAATTTTTATTCAACCTTATAGAATTATAATTGTTCGTTTTTATTTGATTAAGAAAAAAAAAAGAAAAAGAAGAAAAGAGTTTCTAAATCTTTTCTATCGATGAGCAGAATGGCGAGATAAAGAAAGGTCCATTATTCTGATTTTCTTATTCTTGGTTTACAAATATCCAAATTTTGATGCCTAAGACTCCATAGATAGTTCTAATTGTATGGGAACAGTGATCAATTTTAGCGCGAATTGTTTGTAAAGGAACCCTGCCTTCTCTGATCCATTCGACACGTGCAATCTCTTTTCCGTCGATACGCCCTGCAATTTGCACTTGAATTCCTTTTGTACCCGTTTGTTCAGTTAATTCAATAGCTTTTTTCATTGCCTTTCGAAATGAGACTCTATTTTTTAATTGTAAAGCTATATATTCTGCAAGAATATTAGGTTGTCTATAAGGCTTTTCAATTCTTGTGATAGCAATGTTGAGTCTCCGATTTACAGAATGAAACTCTTTTTGTACATTCATCTGTAATTCTTCGACTCCCCGTGTTCGTCCTTCTATTAATAAATTGGGAAATCCAATATAGATTATGACCTGAATCAAATCTATTCTTTTTTTAATTCCTATATGGACAATTCCTTCTAAACCCGAGGATATTTTCTTATTTTTTTTTACATAATCCTTAATACAATTACGTATTCTTTCATCTTCTTGTAGACCTATGGAAAAATTCTTTGGTTTTGCGAACCAAAAAGAATGATGACTTTGAGTTATTCCAAGTCTGAAACCAAGTGGATTTATTTTTTGTCCCATATTTTTCCATCCATTTTTTTTTCTAAATAGGAATCTAAATTTTATATTTTTCTTTTAAAAAAATCTTTATATGACAAGTGGTTTTTTTTATCAGATAACTACGCCCTCGAGCCCGGGGTCTTAACTTTTTCACAATAGCACCTCTATTGACTTCAGCTTTACTAATAAATAAATCAGCTTTATTCAAACCCATATTATGACTAGCATTTGCTGCTGCAGAATAAACTAATTTGAAAATTGGATAAGATGCCCAATAAGGCATTAGTTCTAGTATCATGAGTGTTTCCTCATAAGAACGTCCGCGAATCTGATCAATTACTCTTCGTGCTTTGAAAACAGACATACATATATGTTGAGCTAAAACTTTTGCTTCTCTATCCGAATTTTCGTTCTTTATCATAAAAGTTCTCCCCCGCCAATGAATGATAAGTGCCTAGGTGAAGTATAGTATAAGATAAGTCAGAAAAGTATAAGTCTTATTAGTATACTAGAAAAAGAAAAGAAATATACCTATACTCTTACTATAAGATAAAGACTCTTAAGTCTTAAATACTATTAAGATAAGGCTTTTCACATGAATACTTAGTAGAACGACTAACGACGAGATTTATTATCGTTTCTCGCGTGTCTCACGAAAGTGAGAGTAGGTGCGAATTCTCCCAATTTGTGACCGACCATACGATCTGTGATATAAATAGGTAAATGTTCCTTTCCATTATGAATAGCGATTGTATGGCCAATCATTGTGGGTATAATGGTAGATGCCCGAGACCAAGTCACTATGATTTCTTTCTCCTCCCTCCTGTTGAGTTTTTCAATTCTTCCCGATAAATGATTAGCTACAAAAGGATTTTTTTTTAGTGAACGTGTCACGGCTGATTACTCCTTTTTTTCCATTTTTAAAATTGGCATTCTATGTCCAATATCTCGATCTTAATCTGAAG